CGAATTTTCCATCTCCAAGGAAAAACACTCTGATCTCCTATCAGAAAAATTCCCAATTCTCCTTTTGGTGCTTCGACTCTTACATAAAGTTCTTGCTTAGCCAATTCAAAAGTTGGAGAAGGTTTTTTACTAATAAATCGATAGTCAAAATCATTCCATTCAGGGTCTTTTATTCTACCAAAGCGTCGAATTTCTAAATTCTCATAGGGTCCCCCTGGAATTCCTTCCAGAGCCTGTTGGATAATTTTTATGGATTCTGTCATTTCACTGATTCGTACTAAATACCGAGCTAATGAATCCCCTTCTTTTTGCCATTGAATCTCCCAATCAAATTCGTCGTAAGACTCATAACGATCAATTTTACGAAGATCCCACTGTATTCCGGAAGCTCGTAGCATTGGGCCCGATAAACCCCAATTTAGTGCTTCTTCTGCGCGAATAATGCCTACGCCCTCAACTCGTTCTAAAAAAATAGGATTCCGCGTAATAAGCTTTTGATATTCAGCAACCGCGGTTAAAAAATAATCGCAAAAATCCAAACATTTATCTATCCAGCCATGAGGTAGATCAGCAGCTACTCCTCCGATACGAAAATAATTATGCATCATGCGCATACCGGTAGCAGCTTCGAACAAGTCATATATTAACTCTCGTTCTCGAAAAATATAGAAGAAAGGGGTCTGTGCCCCAATATCTGCCATAAAAGGGCCAAGCCATAACAAATGAGAAGCGATACGACTTAACTCCAACATAATAGCTCTGATATAGCTAGCCCTTTTAGGTACTTGAATATTGCCTAGCTGTTCGGGTCCATTTACGGTTATTGCTTCTGTGAACATAGTAGCTAAATAATCCCAACGCGTTACATAAGGCAAATATTGTATAATTGTTCGATTTTCCGCAATTTTCTCCATCCCTCTATGTAAATAACCCAGTATTGGTTCACAATCAATAACATTTTCACCATCGAGAGTAACAATCAGTCGAAGAACACCATGCATTGATGGGTGGTGAGGGCCCATATTGACTATCATGAGGTCTTTTCTTGTAGTTGGTGCAATCATAAGTTTTTTCCCGAGTCGTTCTTCCATGCATTGCTGAAAGTAAAAAGAAGTTCATCAAAATTTAAACGACTAAGCTCAAATGGTATCACGCTTCAAATTAACGAGTTTTTATCTCTCGAATATTTAACTCACTAATTAATTCTTTATAGCGTCTTCTATTTTTTTTTGACAAATAGGCCAGCAGTCGTTGGCGTTTTCCCAAAATTTTCCGCAAACCTCTCTGGGATGAAGAGTCTTTTTTGTGCAATTCCAAATGTGAAGTAAGTCTTCTTATCTTAGTGGTAAAACTGAATACTTGAAATTCAACAGACCCTCTGTTTTCTTCGTTTTCTTTTTGAGAAATAACCGAAATGAATGAATTTGTTACCATAAAAAAATCCCCTTTCCCTTTTTACAGATATGGATTTTATTGATCAGTAATAATAATGCCATTAATTGGAATCTGGTATATACAATAATCTAATCCAAATTTCTTTATGAACTCCTAATTTTCTGAATTCAAATCAATTAATCCAATTTCTAATTGGATTTAGATAGGGATAGAAAAAGATTGGTACATTTTCGTATCGAAGAATTTAGACCTAAAACAAAGAAGGTTCTGTTGATTCATTTCGAGATCTAATCGAGACATTATTCATTTCCTATTGGATATTAGAATGAAATGTGAGACAAGACATGTGATCTATGTATTTGTTTGCTTTGATATACCCTATTATATATATAGGGTATAGAATATATAGAAATATATAGGGTATAGAATATATAGAAAAAGTGTATTATCCACGAAATGTCAAAATTTCAATCGTGGATACAGATGTATTCTTAACATACTGAAACGACTGCCATTATTGGTATCAAACCAATAACGATTCATACAAGCTAAATCCTCTAATCGATAATTAGGCCAAAGAAAGAGCTTTAATTTCATTAATTGATTTTTCTCTCTATCAAAATGGTTACTGTCATGCGAAACTTGGCTGCTGTCTTTTACGTCCTTTGCATTCCAAAATACTTGATTTCTATCTTCACCATTTCTATTCTTTGAATTAAAACAACTTAGAATTTTCAACTTTCTACGACGTCTAAACGAGAAAATATTTTCAGGAACAAGCAAATCCAAATGATTTTTGTCTCTATTTTCAGTTATTCTTTGGTGTGATGAAATAGTTTCATCAAAATTCTTCTTAGAAACATATCTTTGTTCTTGATATTTTTGATTAGTTTGGTGCTTACTCTTATGAACCAATGAAATACCTATGGTTTGATACATAATAAATTGTGCATCGTTTTTTCCAAACAGACGAATGGGTTCTATAATCAATATTCCCTTTTTCATCAATTGGTTAAGAGTTAAATTCTTCTCAATCAGCATTATATCCAAACTCATTTCTCTATTTTGAATCGAGGGTATAGTAATTTGGGTTGGATCTATCAGTCTAAGCAGGAGACAATATACCTTGACATTATTGATCAGTCTTTGATTCAAAGTATCGTCCCATCTCAATTGAAAAAGCAAATAACGTTTCAGGAAGAAATCTAGTTCTGCTCTCGCGCTGCTTTTGTATTGTTTTTTCTTTTTCCCCTTTTTCATGTCTGATCTTGCATAATTTTCTTCACTATCTTTTTGTTGTGAGAGAACGGATCCAAGATTTCCTGGACTTGTGGGTTCTTTTTCTCCTTGATTTCGATGCTTTTTATTCGATGGTATCAAAAAACTTCCTTTTTGCTTTTGATTTATTTTTTTATTTTCACTACTATTTTCATTTTTATTCAAATTTGAAAGAAGTAATTTGCTTGGTATAAACCAAGGTTTGCTTTTATATGCTTTATAAAGTAACACAAATTCTGGGAAGAACCAAGGTTCCAAATTCGCTATGCGACACTTTAGCATTTTTTCATTCATTCCCATCCAATCAAAAAATACTTTGTCGGAGTTTGGTGGATTGATTTCTGGAATCATAAGGTAAAAAAGATCTTTTTTAGGAATTATTTGAGTATTTTGATTCCCATTGCTGACCCAGGCCTCAATATCGCCTTTTTGTTTAAGATCAAAATTGAGAATGTTCCAATCAAAATATTTTCTATCGACCGTTTTTTCCATATATAGAATATGGACCTTTCCTAGATAATTATCGATAGGGATGTTCCTCAGTATATTTTCTTTATGCGTGTTATAAGAAATCTCTTGCTTCTTACGTTCTTGAAACGGAGATCTATAAAAAAAGTATTCCGTTTTATTTTCATAATTAAGAAATTTATATGATAAAAGATCATATTTATAGTATTTTTGCAAATTCTCTTTTCTTTTTTGATTAGATAATGAATATACTTCAATTTGTTTTTGTTTTTTGAAATCAATTAATTGGTCTTTTTCATATGAATGCCTTTTGCTAAAATTTTCCTTTTTACGCTGATGAACTGTATTGCGCCATTTTTCTGGTATTAATCTATACCATCTGCTCTGAGATAAATTGTATTGATAATATCCTCTTAACCACTTTTTCCATTGATTCATTTCATAACTCGGAAGTTTCTTATCCCCTAATTTCGAATCAACCATTCCTTGTGTTTCAAAAGAATCCTTTATTTCAGGCGGGGGGATTCCTTGAGATTGAAGAACAGCTCTTAATTTATACGAGTTACTAACTTGGATTTGTGATAATTTGAAAAATACATATGCTTGTGACACGTAGGATAAGTCATAAAAAATAGGTGAATTTTTTTGACTATTACTAATATTATCAAGTGACTTTTTTATAGTCGAAATAAATGGAATTAGATTTTTCTTAATTTTATTAATTCTTTCTTGTTTTCTTTCATTATTGTAAAGGGATTTATCAATAATTTTTTTTGTTGATTCAAGAAAAAGTTCTGTATTCATTCTGGGAATATTAATGATACATAAAAATATATCTGTGTAGATTCTTTCAATGAAAAATTTCAAAAAAAGAGGTAATTTAGAGATTAATTGAGCATTTCTTTTTTTGAATATTTGCCATTTTTCGAATCTTTTAGCATTATAACTTGTTTTTTTAAGACTAATATTATTTATTCTTGGAGTTGCTTTTTTTTGCTCTTTTATAATTCTTTCTATTTGATTTCGAATTGTACTTGTTCTAGTAGTCAAATCCTTGATTTTTTTTTCTGTTAATGAAGAATTTGTCCAATTCGTAGATGCAATTTTACTAAACGATTTGTGAATTAGCTGATTGCTTATTATAGAATCTTTTTCTTCTTTAATTTCACTTGATTCATATACTTCTCTTCCTGTTAATCGAAATAACAGAATTTTGGAAAGTTCTTTTATTATTTTTTTTATAAAAATAACACTTTCGATAACCCATTCTTTTGTTTCTTTTAAAACTTTTCGAAGTAATTTTATTTTTCTTTTAAAAACTATTAGAACTCGAGAAGACTTCTTTTTAAATTTTCCAATTTTTTTTTCAATTTCCTTAAAAATGGGTTTCAAAAAGGAAGGTCCTTTTCGGGGCGAACCAAAAGGAAGTTCAGTTTCCATTCCCCAAACTGTTAAAAAACAAAAATCATCTTTTTCTTTTTTCTTTTTCATTAAACCTTTCTTAAATGATCGTAGTTTCGATTTGTGCCAAGGTTTCAGACGGAAAGGAAATAAGATTTTTATCTGAATACCGTCTGTCAACCAATTTTTCGGAAATTCTGTTTCAGATAATGGAACACCATTATAGGTACATTTAACATGCATCTCTCTATTCCATTCCTGTAAATCCTCAAACCATTCGGGAAATTGAAATAGGAACATGCGTCCACTATTTTTTGCAATTAGCAATGAAGGTAATACAATATATTTTCTAAAAATAGATTGAGTTAGTAACATGCAACCTCTTATTACTTGTGTAACTGGAATGGTATCCCAGGCCTCTGCTATCTGTATTCGCTCTTTCTCCGTTCTTTCCTTCG